GAACTACCAAAATAGAATGGCATCAAAATCTGAGATCGAAAAGATTCACTTTGTATTGAAAAGATAGGACTTCATAATTTTTATGAATCTAATTCATTGAGATTTCGTCCAACAAGACAGAAGAGTTATAAATTTCTAAAATAATAGATAGGAATATCGCAAATAGAGCCATTGCGACACCCATCAAAGGAGTAGTTCCCCATCCAGGAGTGACTTTCCCATATTCCGAATTCAATGGTTTCAATAAACTCCCTACAGTAGTTTGTCTTGGACGAGACTTAGAACTAGAACTGCCCTCAACGGTTTGTGTAGCCATAAATAGTATTTTTTATTCAGTGAGATCTGTTGACTTTGTATATCATTCCGTTGTAAATAAACGATCTTATTATAGATCCGTTGTAGTCTTGAAATTATATAATAATGGAAACAGCAACCCTAGTCGCCATCTCTATATCTGGTTTACTTGTAAGTTTTACTGGGTATGCCTTATATACTGCTTTTGGGCAACCCTCTCAACACCTAAGAGACCCATTCGAGGAACACGGGGACTAATTGAAGGAATGAGACTCCCAATATTAATAATGGAAGGCTCATTCCTTCAATTGAGATAATGAAAAATCATTTTTTAGTTGGAACTTTAGGTGGTTCGCGAAAAAAGATAGCGAAAAAAATGATCCCTAAGGTCGAGACTAAGAGGAATGTATAAACCAATGCTTCCATAAATTCGATCGTGGTTTAGTTTACAATTATAGCTTCCATACCTGTTTATTGGGGGGGTTAAACAAAGAGCAAAAAGGGCGGTGATTCAAATCAAGATTTTCCCCATAGAACCCTATATCAAAATCAAAGCCAAATCAAAATAGAAAAGAAAGAGAAATGTTGTATTAGACTACTTGTCTTCTGGTCGTCGGATCTCCAAGTTTTTGGAATGCTCCAAATTCAACTTGAGCGTCCAAATCTGGATCAATACCAGCAAAAACATCTCTGAACAAGGTTCTAGCACCATGCCAAATGTGTCCAAAGAAGAAAAGCAGAGCAAATGAAGCATGTCCAAAAGTAAACCAACCCCGCGGGCTGCTCCGAAAAACACCATCGGATTTCAAAGTAGCACGATCTAATTCAAAAATTTCCCCCAATTGAGCGCGTCTAGCATATTTTTTCACGGTAGAAGGATCATTATAACTGACTCCATTGAGCTCGCCGCCATAGAACTCAATAATTACACCTACTTGTTCGACACTATACTTTGATTCGGCCCTTCTAAAAGGAACATCCGCTCTAACAATTCCGTCTCCATCTACCAAAACCACTGGAAATGTTTCAAAAAAAGTGGGCATACGGCGTACAAAAAGTTCATGCCCTTCTTTATCGCTAAAGACAGGGTGCCCTAACCACCCAACAGCTATTCCATCTCCGCTATCCATCGAACCCGCTCTAAACAATCCTCCCTTTGCCGGATTATTGCCGATGTAATCATAAAAAGCTAATTTTTCCGGAATTTTAGACCAAGCTTCTGATAAACTTTGATTTTCAGCTAGACCAAGACGGACTCTTCGATATATTTCTTGCTGGAAGTACCCCTGATCCCATTGATAACGAGTGGGCCCAAATAATTCGATTGGGGTAGTTGCTGAACCATACCACATAGTTCCAGCAACAACAAAAGCTGCAAAAAAAACAGCGGCAATACTACTGGAAAGGACGGTTTCAATATTACCCATACGTAATCCTTTGTATAGGCGTTGGGGCGGGCGGACACTAAGATGGAATAAACCTGCTAATATGCCCAATGTACCTGCTGCAATATGATGAGAGGCTATTCCTCCCGGAACAAAAGGATCAAAACCTTCCACACCCCACACGGGATTTACAGCTTGAACCTTTCCGGTTAGTCCATATGGGTCGGACACCCATATTCCAGGACCATACAATCCTGTTACATGAAATGCGCCAAAACCAAAGCAAGCCACCCCTGAGAGAAATAAATGAATTCCAAAAATCTTGGGTAAATCCAAAGAAGGTTTTCCTGTACGTTCATCAGAAAATATTTCTAGATCCCAATATACCCAATGCCAAATAGCTGCCAAAAAGCACAATCCAGAAAACAAAATATGTGCACCAGCTACACCCTCGTAACTCCAAATACCCGGATTCGTTACAGTTCCCCCTGTGATACTCCAACCGCCCCAGGAATTGATTATTCCTAACCGAGTCATGAAGGGTATAACAAACATCCCCTGTCTCCACATTGGATCAAGCACGGGGTCAGAGGGATCAAAAACGGCTAATTCATATAAAGCCATCGAACCAGCCCAACCAGCAACCAGGGCTGTATGCATTATATGGACAGAAAGCAAACGGCCGGGATCATTCAATACGACGGTATGAACACGATACCAAGGCAAACCCATGTAAATACCCCTTATATCAATAAAAAATAGACACTCTGTAACTTTCTTGCATTGGAAAACACTATGCTATGTACTTCCCTCTTTCAGCGGATTGTCTCGGAAAGGGGATAATATTTGTTCTAGTCTATTAGTAATAATGGAAGAACAATTCAGTTCATAGGAACAAAGAGAAGCAAATCTATTCTATACCCGATAAGTAGCAATACGCAATGGGGGTTGATCCCGTTTTCTATAGGAGAATATATCCGGATTTGGTCATCCTTCAAAAGACCTGTTTTTATTCAAAAAGACCTATTTTTTTATTTTCCTTTCTTTTATGAACTTGTCCAATCGATGGATAAAATATATTAAGATAATAAACTTAATTATCACATGTTTCCACATTAAAGGTTGATATAGTTTTTTTCGATCCTTTTTTTTATGCCTCTTAGTATTCCGAAAATAGAAAGAGACCGTTTTTTTCCTAGAGATATAGATGACGAAAACGATTGGGGTGACTTATACGAAATACTTATACAAGAAAGAACGCTTTTTTTAGGGCAAGATATTGAACAGGCAATCTCAAATAAGATTGTTGGCCTTATGCTATATCTTGCCGAAGAGAATCAATACATGGGTATCAATTTATTTATAAACTCTTCTGGTGGATGGGTAACACCTGGACTATCTATTTATGATACTATGCAATGGATACCCACGCCTATACATACAGTATGCATGGGAATAGCCGCTTCAATGGGATCGCTTCTCTTAGCTGGAGGAGGGTTTCGGAAACGCGCAGCATTCCCTAACGCTAGGGTACTGATTCATCAACCGTCTGGCCAGATTTGTCCTAGGATAGACAAGGACAAGGACAAGGACAAGGACAAGGACAAGGACAGGGGCAAGGACGAGCTCAAGCCCAAATTTCGTATTATTTGTAAAAAAAGAAAAATAAAAAAAAGAAGATCGGCGGATTTGGTGGCGGAAGTGAAAGAGATAGTAGAATTGCGTGAACTCGTTACAGAGCTTTATGCAGCACGAACGGGCAAACCTTTATGGGTTCTATCCATCGACATGGAAAGAAATGTTTATATGTCAGCAAGAGAAGCCCAAACTCATGGAATTATTGATTTCATATGTTCAAAACAGAACATTATAAAAAGAAATTATTCATCTCCTTTTTTATAAAGATAAAAAAAAAATAGAAGGGATTTCCCGAAAATGAGCCATTTAATATTTTCTATTCTTTGTTTCAATATTCACTTTGAAATCGAAAAAAAGAATAGAAAATATTTAGAATGAATCCGGTTAGGATCGATCTAAACCAGCCCATTATGTATTATGTATATGATTTAGCATGCCAACTATTAAACAACTTATTAGAAACACAAGACAGCCAATGCGAAATGTCACGAAATCCCCCGCCCTTCGGGGATGTCCTCAGCGCCGAGGAACATGTACTAGGGTGTATGTGCGACTCGTTCTAATCATGGGCTGGTAAAAAAAAGAACAAACAGAGTTTTACCGGTATCAATGATCAATAATAATGAATAGGATAGAAGGGAAAAATCGTTCACTATCTAATCAGCATATCCTTTTTATTGTGTATAAATTTTATGGTTTCCATTGGTGCAAATCCAATCACCTCAATTTTCAATTTAAGATGATCAAAATTCCCCATTGGTAGTAAATTAAAGGATTATCCATTAAGCGGGGAAAGCCTATTTCAAATAAAAAAAACAATAGGCCTCCACTTTATTGCAAGAACGGACTAACAGGGTCAGCTACCCAGCGAATTTTCATAATTAAATACCGTTACTGTATAGGTCGATCTCATTGTGCAAGACCTATTGCTGGATAATTCATAGGTAGAGCCGAAGAGTGGGAACTGTACAAGTTCCCAAAGCATTGATTAAACGAAGAAAGGGCTCCGGTGTATAGAAAGGACCTCACCGTTTAAGAAGTTACCATAGAAACGATGGAACCCACTATTTCTTTATCCACTTACTATAATTTTAATTTAAATAAGTTTTTTTTTACTTTTTATTTAGTCTTTTTTTTTATACTTAGTATCAATACTCTTTTTTTTCAAGGAAAAATGCCGCGAAAAAAGAAAAAAATTGTGGTTGGGAAGGTTATAGTAGCAAAAGCCATTGGAATGTTTTTTTATACATTGGACGAATCCGTTTTGTTATTAATAAATTAGAAAAGGAGATAAAGAACAACTGAAAGAAAAGAAATCCATTTAGTTATTCAGCAGAGTTTCATTTATTCAATGACCAGAACTAAACGAGGATATATAGCTCGAAGACGTAGAACAAAAATGGGCTCATTTGCATCAAACTTTCGAGGGGCTCATTCAAAGCTTACTCGGACTAAAGCCCAAAGGACAAAAAAAGCCTTGGCTTCGGCTCATCGGGATAGGGGTAGACAAAAGAGAAATTTTCGTCGTTTATGGATCACTCGGATAAACGCAGTAATTCGCGAGAATAAGGCATTGCAAAATTATAGCAGACTCATACACAATTTGTACAAGGGACAATTGCTTCTTAATCGTAAAATACTTGCACAAGTAGCTATCTTAAATAGGAATTGTCTTTATATGATTTCCAATGAGATCATACATAATATAAAGTATATTCGAACAAATTCACCAGAATTTTCATAAAAAAAAATGGAGTTCCCTGGAGGATGAACTCCGAGAAGGTAGAATAGAAATGAGTATGATAAATATGATAAATAACTAGTTAAGGGAAAGTAATAAAAATGAGGAAATACCCTCACTAAAAACTAAAAAAACTTTCTTCTTCCCCAATTCGTTTTTTTATTACGACAATGACAATCAAATCTGCATTCCCAGATTTTTCAAACAAAACATCAATCCGCGTTTGAGTTCGGATTGGAATTTTGATTCTTTGATTCAATTATTCAATTGAAGAGTAAACCTACTTATTTCGAGTCCTAATATATTTATTTCGAGTCTTAAGACCCGAAGTTTTTCTAGTCCTAAGACCCGAACCCGGAGTTTTTGTTTTTCTATTTCTAGTCTTAAGACCCGTAGTTCGGGCATACGCCTCACGCCTTTCAAATTGTTTCGCATTATTACGAAAAGGTAACGAAGATAAAATACGAGCTTGTTTTATAGCAATAGTAATTAATCGTTGTTGTTTTAAGGTCAATCTATTCACCCGTCTAGATAATATTTTTCCTTGTTCACTAATAAATTGACTAATTAAACTCATGTTTCTATAATCAATTCGATCCCCCGATTGGATCGGGGGCAAACGCCTACGAATGGATCGCTTGTATTTAATAAAGGGTCGCTTGGATTTAATAAGGGGTCGCTTGAATTTTTCCATGGTTTGTTTATTCCTTAGGTCAAACATATTATTTCAATCGTATCAAAAATTCTTTATTTTAGAATTCATAAATAGGACTTTGGGATTTTTTTCTATTTATTATATATTTATTTCTATTTATATGATAGATTTCTTTGTATATTTATTTTTCGTAATAAAAAAAAAGAATCTCTTTTTTATTTCCAATAGAAATTAGATATAGATTCTATCTATATATAGAATGTCTTCTTTATATGTTCCTTAGGAGGTTGACACACTTGATTTGATCTATTTCTTTATCTCCCCATGAATCATATGTTTGTAACAATAGGGACAGAACTTTCTCAACTCCAATCGACTAGGCGTATTGTGTCGATTCTTTTGAGTAATATATCTGGAAATGCCTCTTGATTCCTTATTAACATTAACCTCGTTTCGAACACACCCGGTACATTCCAAAATAACCGTTACTCGAATATCTTTACCCTTGGCCATGAACCTCCTTTATTTTGGGTTTTTGATTCACCAAACTCTTCTATTTTCTGTTTCCGATCCGAGAAGCGAAGCGAAGAAGAAAGAAACGAAAAAAGGAAATAGAAGTTACTAACTCGAAATCAAATTATGAAAGATTTCGTTGCAATCAATATAAAATTAGTAAATAATAAGTAATATTATGGTAGTTAGAATCCTAGTCCAGTCTTTTATTTATGTATCTTATCTGATTAGGAATATTTCCATTCTGTTTCTCCTACCACTTTATTATGAATTGAATTAGAACGGAGGTTCGCTGCGGTTTTTCTTTTTCTCCCCTCCCCTATTCAAATACTATCTAATCGAATCTCTAATTTTTCCATCTAAAAAAGTGGGAGGGGAGGGGATTGGTCACAGAGATTTGATTGTGATTGTATCTCTAAGCGTCTTCATCCCTTCCTTCCCATGTCAATAACTAGAATGAAAAAAAGGGGAATGTCAATGCATCTGGGAATAAACGATTGATCTCTATCAATAGACCTGCTAAAGCCCCGAACCATAGAGTACTTAGTACCGGTGCCGCAGAGAGATATGTTTTTAGGTCTCGCATTTTTTTTAATCCTCCTTAGAATTATAGAATGGTATGGTAATACATATATGAGCAGCTGTAATTAAGTAAGGCCCGCTTGGATTTGTACGCGAAATCTTTAATTCAAATGGAACTGTACTCGGTAGATACTATTTTAGGAAAAAAATGTGTCTCCACTCTGTCGGCGTATTCAAAAAAAGATTTTTTTTACCGCAGCGGGTAATATTTCATATGGATAGAAGTCCATTATTATTATATGGTATATGATACCAATAAAGAAAAAATAGCAAGCAAGAGAAGGTGTGTATATTGAGGAATGTGGAAAACAAGACAGGGATTTTCTAAAATGACACTGTAGACCGTGATTGAAAGAGGGATGTAGCGCAGCTTGGTAGCGCGTTTGTTTTGGGTACAAAATGTCACAGGTTCAAATCCTGTCATCCCTATCTATTTTTTACCCTCTGAACAGTAAGGAGAGATCAATTGAGATCAAAAAAATGGGACATCCATTGCTATTTAATATCATAGCATTTCCATGCAAAAAAATGTATTGGGGTTACAAAAAGACTTCCTTCTATAGTATGTTCTTATTGTGTTGTGAGAAGAAAGCGCTCTTAGTTCAGTTCGGTAGAACGCGGGTCTCCAAAACCCGATGTCGTAGGTTCAAGTCCTACAGAGCGTGATTCATTTTTTGTTAGGTTGAAAATTA